TTATTGTTCCTATGGAGTCCGAACGGTCTATGGAGTATTAGGCATCAAAATTTGGATATTTTGGGAATAAGAATACTTTCCCTGGCTTTACTCTTTACACTATATCCATTGATAAAAAAAAATAGAATCAAAAAAAACTTTTTCTTTTCATGCTTTTTCTCTTAAATAAAAAAAATAAGCAATTTTATAGGTTTGAATAAAAATTTGATTGATGATTTCATATAATTGCTATGCTTAGTGTGCGACTCGTTGGTTTTTTTTATAGGATAGAATTCCAAAAAAATGGACAGACCCCTACTGTGAACTAATAACTATATAACTAATAACCAACTCATCGTTTCACATTATCTGGATACAAAAAAGCAGTCAAGATATGATATATTGATCATATCATTGTAGCAACTGAAATCTTTCTTACATAAACAAAAAAAAATCAATCTGATTCTGATTATGATATAAAAAAAGTATGCAGATAAAGGGAAGGTTGAGAGAAAGAAAGAAAAAGAATATCAATGATATAGGATTCCAATATATGTAAGGTTTATGAGTCATCTCATAAAAGGCAGTGTAATAAAGCATCAATACTGATTCATCCATAAATAAGTATATGAATCTATTCATAGAAAAAAATCCAGAGCCTCGAGCCAATAAAGACTAAAAAGATTGACTCAAGAACAAATTTCTTGAGGGGCTCCATTGTAGAATTCAAACCTAACCATTAATTGCGAAGCGACGGGAACGATGGAACCTATGAATACGTAAGATTCTATTGAAAAATGAATCCTAATAATTCATTAGGTGGGATGGCGGAACGAACCAGGGACCAATTCATTTATTCCGAGAATTCATGAGCTAACCCTACAACTAAAATAGATATTGAAAGAGTAAATATTCGCCCGCGAAGGTTTTTATTAGATTACTCAATCTTGTTCGATCCAATATGATAATATGATCAAAGGCAAAACAAAATAAAGATTCGTTAGAAAAAAACCACATTATCTCATTATCTAGAAATAGAAATAATTATCTAGAAAAAAAATACATGTTTAAGTATATATCCAAACAAGATATAGAAATTTCTAATAGATTAGATGAAATCTCAAAGAATCCATGATTCAGTATATTTTCAGAATCCATGATTCAGTATATTTTCATAAAATTCTCAAATTCGAATCGTTTCATTCGCGATGAGCCGGATGAGAAGAAACTCTCATGTCCGGTTCTGTAGTAGAGATGGAATTGAGAAAGAACCATCAACTATAACCCTAAAAGAACCAGATTTCGAAAACAACATAGAGGAAGAATGAAAGGAATATCTTATCGAGGTAATCGTATTTGTTTCGGTAAATATGCTCTTCAGGCACTTGAACCCGCTTGGATCACATCTAGACAAATAGAAGCAGGGCGACGAGCAATGACAAGAAATGTGCGCCGTGGTGGAAAAATATGGGTACGTATATTTCCAGACAAACCAGTTACGGTAAGACCTACGGAAACACGTATGGGTTCGGGTAAAGGATCTCCCGAATATTGGGTAGCTGTCGTTAAACCAGGTCGAATACTTTATGAAATGGGCGGAGTAGCAGAAAATATAGCCAGAAAGGCTATTTCAATAGCGGCGTCCAAAATGCCTATACGAACTCAATTTATTATTTCGGGATAGGAACGTAGAACCAAAGAAAAGAAGTCTTGGGGATAAAAAAAATTGCAGGTTTCTTTTTGACAAACAATATTTCTTTTTTTTTTTACTTCGCCCTTTGCATTAACATTGAAAGAACAGATTCAAAAATGATATGATTCAACCTCAAAGCCATTTGAATGTAGCGGATAACAGCGGGGCCCGAGAATTAATGTGTATTAGAATCATAGGAACTAGTAATCGCCGATATGCTCATATCGGTGACATTATTGTTGCTGTGATCAAGGAAGCATTACCAAACACACCTCTAGAAAGATCAGAGGTGATCAGAGCTGTAATTGTACGTACTTGTAAAGAACTTAAACGTGACAACGGTATGATAATACGATATGATGATAATGCTGCAGTTGTGATTGATCAAGAAGGAAATCCAAAAGGAACTCGAGTTTTTGGTGCGATTGCCCGAGAATTGAGACAGTTAAATTTCACTAAAATAGTTTCATTAGCACCTGAAGTATTATAAGATGAGATCTTACGTAATAGAGTTATATTATACATAGTATTTGGATGAAATAAAGTAATTAGTGGATTAGGTTGTATCGGACGCATATCCCTTTATTTAATAACAAAAATTAAAAAATAAATAAAAAATAGCATGTTGATTATATCAAAAATGGGAGGCAACCAAAATTTTAGTTTATCATGGGTAGGGACACTATTGCTGACATAATAACCTCTATACGAAATGCTGACATGAATAGAAAAGGGACGATTCAAATAGCATCCACTAACATCACGGAAAACATTGTTAAAATACTTTTAAGAGAAGGTTTTATCAAAAACGTGAGGAAGCATCAGGAA